AGCCCTTAGAAGTCTTTGTCTTTTCTTTGTTAGTTATACTTGACCAGGAAGTTGGCTTCTTTGTATTGTCTTTGTATACCTAATATCCATTACTAGTACTATGGACTATAAATTAAAGGTAATAAAATCTCGATATCTCTCAAAATGCGTATAAATAAAACAAACAAAAAAGACTGTACAAATCTTTATGATCATTATAAACGATGTTCTCATTTAATCAAAAAAAGTTCGTCCTTTCCTTTTTTTTTATCAACTTAGTATTAAGAAATACCTATATTTAAAAATTCATTTCAAACAACTGAACCTTTTCAAACTGTTTCTTTTTAAGAACTAAAAAGATTTGTGCTAGAACAACAGAAGCTAAGAAGAACAAAAGACCCTGAACGCGTGCGCTATCTTGAAGCACTATCTCAGCATCTCCCTGACCAAATCCTCCGACATTTGGATTACTCGTTAATAGTTGATCAAGTTTAATAGACTCACCTTCTGAAACAAGAAGTTCCGGTCCCGGAGGTATAATAGCAATAACTTCATGCCCATCGGATGGATCTGTTATGGTTATTTCATATCCCTTTTTCTCTTTACGTACTATTTTGGTTATTACACCTGCGGATGTAGCATTATAGACAGTATTGTTACTCTTACTGCCATCAGGATAAATCTGACCCCTTCCCCTGTTTCCACCTACGTAAATAGGATATTTTAAGAAATGAGCGTCCTTATTAGTTGCGGGGTCTGGAGAAAGAATAGGGAAGACTATTTCCCTATATTTCTGACCAGGCACTGGACCCACGACAATAATATTTTTTTTGGTCGGACTATAACTCTGAAAAGAAATATTTCCGATCTTTTCCTTGAGCTCAGGGGAAATACGATCGGTAGGGGCTAATTCAAATCCCTCAGGTAAAATAAGAACAGCCCCCACATTCAAACCACCTTTTTTCCCATTAGCAAGAACTTGTTTCACTTGTGTATCATAAGGAATTCTAACTACTGCTTCAAATACAGTATCAGGAAGCACAGATTGCGGAACCTCAATATCCACGGGTTTACTAGCTAAATGACAATTAGCACAAACAATTCGTCCCGTTGCTTCTCGTGGATTTTCATAACCCTGCTGCGCAAAAACGGGATATGCACTTGCAATAGATGTCTGAGTTATTACATATATCCCGATCGATACAGAAATAAATCGAGTCATCTGCTGCTTTACCCAAAAAAAAGTATTTCTATTTTGCATGGTCCAATTATTCTTATTGATCCCCAAATTTCTACAATAAATTAGGTAGGTAGCTAGTCTAGTTCCCTATCCACGAGTCTGTCGTTGTACTGGAATACAAATACTTTAACTAAACAGGTAGGAGTATAAAGAAAGAGTAAGTCAATTTAAAATTTTGGTATGTACCAAAGAAGATTCAGATTGGATCGATATAACGAGATCCACTAAATTCTTCAGTATCATTCATTTATCGAATGATAAATCACTACCAGAGACGGAGATACACGATTTAAATAATGGAAAATCCAATATTTCACAATTGTATCTAGAATAACAGGAAAAGTGGAGACAAGACCGGATATAATTTGATCATTATGTGCCAATCCAAAGTCGTTGTATACCGAACCAATCATTAATTCCCAACCATGTGGAGAGTGGAATCCGATCCATAAATCAGTGACTAAAAGAATCGAAAAGGCTTTTATTGTGTCACTTAAGTTATATAAGAATTCCTGAATCCAAGAATTAATAATGACAAGTTTTTTATTACTCAGAATAAAATAACCACTTAGAATAGCGAAACAGATTATATTTGTCGAGAAATGCAAAATACTATTTAAATTATATTCATTATGCATTTTGACCAATTGTACTGTTTCTTTGTGGATTCCTATACGAACCTTTTGTAAATTTATCTCGGGGTACTCCTTTATCATTTCATCCAACAGAAAAAGTTCTTCTAATTCTATGAATTTTTCTAGAACGTTCTTTTCTTGAATATCATTCAAGAAAGTTTCGGATTGACTATTATTTAACCAATCAGTAATCCAAGGTTCCAGACATTTAGTAAATGAGAGAGAGACCCCCCAGGGTAAAAAGACTATAGCTGCAATATATGGAAGAAAAATAAATGCTTTATTTTTTTTTTTTTCACTTTGTTATTATTTTTTTTTTATTGTTACTAAACCTGCTTCATTTGTTGATTTCTCTTATATGATCTTTTCTTGAAGCATGAGTTCTATAACAAGCAAGGTATGGAACCTATGGATCTATTTCCATTTTTTATATAGAGATAATTATTTAGTTCATTTATTTAGTCTTTAGATCTAAAATATAGAACTAGAAAAATAGGCTTTTGTTTCATATAAAAAAATAAGCGAATAGAGTTCTGAGATATTTCAATTGAACAAATTATAAATAAATGTATTGCATCCTTTTTTGTTCTCTTTTCAATTACTGCTCGAAACAAAACTCAACCAAAGACTAATGTTTGAGTTTTGTTTCGAGACAAAAGAACTCGATCCGTGGATTAACTCATTTTTTGAAAAAAAGTTATACACCCAGGAAAGAAGATATTTCATATTTATGAAGAATAGTGATGATCAAATCCAAAACAGAAGGTAAAACTAAAAGTGAATTCCATGATGATCAGAGATCCAAGTATTTCTTTCGTCAAAACGAAGACGATAAAAGATCAGTTGACAAAAGAAATAAATTGAATGAAATATTCTTTTTTTGGACTTAACCTATCAAGAAAAATGGCATTTTTTCCTCAACTAAAAAGCAAAAAAGAATTCTCTATTTAAAAATCTCCGGTTGGCGTATATGTGATGAATCTATTCTTAGTAGACTTGTTAATAGTCTGAAAGACTTGAGTTGATTTACATACATACACATAAAAAAGGGCAGACGAAAAAAGGGATTCTTTTTATATTTTAGTCGTTTTATTGCATATGCGCCCCCTACCCCCTTTTTCTTTGATTTTTTTCTAGAGGTTACCACATCGAGCGAACCCATAAATAGAATTTAACATGTTTTACTCGAACAGGGGTTGTGAAGAAAAACTTGAATTGTATGAAAAAAGACGAAGAGTATTCCTGACTTCCTTCCCTTAGACATATCTTCGAAAGTAATCATTGGACCCCCCCCCTGTTTTTTTATTTCAAAAACCCTCAATCGGTACGCGCAAGAAATAGGCTAATTCTGCAGCTTTTTGTTCAATTTCTCGTGGAGTTAAATTTTCATCAGTCCGAGTTAAAGGAATAGTTCCTTGGCCCCTGACTTCCATATAAAGCACACGTCGCGTAGAAAGGCCTTCTTTAACCTCGACTCTGATTGATTGAACATCAGTCATAAGGAATCGAAGGAATATACGACGATTTTTTCCCGGAAATCCCCAACGAAAAATACACACTATTCCTTCTTTTCTATCGAATCGATCATAACCACTACCTACATTCCACAAAATTGTAGACCACAAATAGGAACTAATAAATAGACCCGCAATTCCATAGAAAGACATTACAATCCCTTGTGGAAAAAAAGAGATTTGCTGAGATGGAAATAAAGATATCAGATTCCTACCAAGATAACTAGAGGTTCCTACGACTAAGAATCCTAGTGAACCTAAAAAAAGGATACAGGCCCAAAAAAAGTTACTTGTTTTGCGAGACCCTGTTATAAATTCTATCCATATATGTTCTGATCGCCAGTTCATACTATACTAGATCCAATTGCATTCGATTGGAATTCGGAGAATAAACCAAAAAGATTTGACTTTTATTTTCCTGCTCCCGAGGTAACTCTCATCAACTAGCACTTCATGCGAACTATTAGGAGTAATTGGTTAGATACATTTATTTTCTTATACGAAACAAATATTTGATGATCCATTTTTAATCAGCTAGACCTCCATATACATGCATTTATAGCAAGATAATGTATATACATGGAAAAGGCTTTTTTTGATTAATTTGTCATTACAAAAAATCCCATATCATATGCACATTCTACTCAAAAATAGAGACTAAAAAGATGATCCAGTGTTGATTAAAATAACTTGCTGAGATTTGGTCCCATACATTAGTTATACACTAGTTATACTATCTTATTTTTTTGAACATAAAGAAATAAAGAAGCCATTGCAAATGCCGGAAATACTAGGCCTACTAAGGGCACAAAAATAGAGGGTAAGTTGAAATCTGTCATAGAATGGGTGCCTCCATTTAATATTTTAACCTCTGATAAAGATATCTTATGATAAATATATATCTATTATAAGTAATATTTAGTAGTTAATAAATGGAAAGTAATAAAAAAAAGTCATATAAAGTAGTTAATAAATGCAACAAACGTAAAACTACGTTAAGTGGACCCATTTTTTTGACACGAATATGTATGAAAATTCCATTTAAGAAACTTTTGATTATTATTTTTTTTTTATTCTTATCTTCTTTTTAAAAGAAAACTAAAATATGTTTTTATAAGTTCGCGACTCTAACTAATTCCAGGGGTATTCATAGTAAAAAAAGGTTTCGGATCTTATAGAGGTTACATCTATTACTACCTATTTTTTGTATTTTCTATTAGAAATATCATAATTTTATCAAATAGGTATACAATATATATATATATATAATATTTATTATAATATATTTATATATTTTTTTTTTCATTTATTTTTTTATTTCTATTCTATTTTATATTTATATTACTTATATTTATATGACTTTTCTTTTTTATTAATATTAATTGACTCAAATTTATATTAATATCTAAATTATAGTAATATCTAAATATTATTACTCAATATTATTTTCAGTAGTATATATTTCTATTTTTTAGTATATATTTATATTTTATATTTACTATTTGATTTGGTTATATATTCCCTTTTATTTTGATCTATTATATTAACACTAGTACATTAAATTTATTTTTTTTTTGATCTAAAACCTAAAACATAAAAACTCAAACAGAGAATATATAAATTAGATTCATCTAATTAGATTAAGTAAAAAAAAAAAATAACAAACAAAGAAAAAATTTAAGTCAACGGAAAGAAACCGTGGAGCTGAAATAACTCACCCAGAACACCCTTTAAAAGATTACGTGGTACGATTAGGTCAAATAATCCCTTCTGGAATAAATACTCAGCTGCTTGTGAACCGTCGGGTACTGTCTTATTCAATGTTTGTTCAATTACTCTTTTACCCGCAAATGCAATGTAGGCATTAGGTTCAGCAATTATGATATCTCCCAACATACCAAAACTGGCTGTAACCCCACCCGTTGTCGGCGATGTGAGAATTGCTACATAGAATAACTTTTTATTTAATTGATAATTATATAAAGCAGAAGAGATTTTAGCCATTTGCATCAAACTCAAACTTCCTTCTTGCATGCGTGCTCCGCCAGAAGCACATACAATAATAACAGGGAGAGACTTATTAGTAGCATATTCGATCAAACGGGTGATTTTCTCCCCGACTACAGATCCCATACTACCTCCCATAAACTGAAAATCCATGACTCCAATTGCTATAGGAATACCGTTTAGTTGACCTATGCCTGTTTGAACAGCGTCAGTTAAACCTGTCTTTTTTTGATAAGAATCAATACGATCTCTATAAGGTTCTTCCTCTGAATGAAATTCAATGGGGTCGGTCGAGACCATATTCTCATCCATAGGATCCCAGGTGCCCGGATCAATCAAAAGTTCGATTCTCTCTGAACTACTCATTTTCAAATGATATCCACAATGTTCGCAAATATTCAGTCTTGACCTAAAAAATTTTTTATAATTTAATCCATAACAATTTTCGCACTGAACCCATAAATGTCGGTATTTTTTATTTATATCTAAATCAGTAGATCTTCCTCTTATATTAAAATCACTGGCATTAATACTAGTTCTGAGACTAGAATTACTACTTTCACTAACACTTATATTTTCATTAGAAATAAAATTATAAACATAATTATCACTGTAGTTATGGATCTCACCTGAAATGTAACTATCACTACTCATTTCATAACGCAGATAACTATCAATGCAACTATTTATATGATTATTCCAACTAGATTGAGTATCATACATGTAACGATAAGCGTATCGACTACTATTTTTAGATCCACTGTTTATATAACTCGAATTCAGGGAACGAGAAAAAGAACGTTCTAGTTCATTGATAAAAGTACTCTCATTGTCAATCTCAAAAATCTGATTTTCAATATCAAAATATATAGAAAAACTGTCCCCATTACTATCCCTAACTAAAAAAGTGTCATCAGAAATGACACTCCAAATGTCTATCATATCCAAAAAATGGTCAACATTACTGAAATTATAACTCCCGCTCTCATTCCAACTGGAAATGTTCTTATCCATAGTATTTTAAACCGGGTCTTCACTTGCATTGGCATATCTAATAGGACCAAAACTATCCATCGATCTACTTAATCTAGACTTGTGTTCTAACTTATCAGTAGAGAAGATAAGATCGAGTTGAACTAAAGGTTTTCGATATAGTATTACCGCCGCTTTTTTAAAAATCTAATAAATGAATAGTCATTCGATAACCAATTTTTTGTTGGATTTAGAATTACGCACATAGGGATTCAGTCCTTTCGTTTGGACCGTTACGTTAAGTAATACGAATAAGTTAACTATTTATTTTATTTAATTGAAAGAACTAATTAAAGTGTTCTGGAATACGGGGTCGAAAATAAATCTAGATTATGATTTACCGTATTTAGGTTTAGGATTTAAATGATCGAATCTTTTGCTCAATTATAATAGATAATACAAATGCAGGATTTATTCTCATATTGTATACAAATTATCATCTCACTCAAAGTAGAAATACTTGTTTACAGACTTCATTCTCGTCTACGCGACACGGAACGAAACAGACAATATACAGGATCAGTGGAAGGCACGTTTCCCTAGCTTGAGCTATGGTCTGCAACTCTGGTCTATTAACTTATCCACCAATCCCAAGGATCCATAGGATATGTATACAACATAAAAAAATAAGTCTTTTTTTTTAACCTTAACTTACATCTTATCTTGGATTTTTATGGGGGATATACGGATTGTAAGTAAGGTCCTTGTCCCTGTACATTCTGTATATATTGATACATAAAAATATAAATATATATATATGTCAAAAAAGATATATGCAAATACAAAATATATTAAGCATCCTCAAAATTTCGGCCCAATCTTTTACTAACAAAGGATTGAGCCGAGTTTAATTGCAATTAGGAGAACAAACAGGAATTACTGAATTAAGCAAGCTTAGCTGTTATTTAACATCTAGCTTATCTACAGGTTCGAACTCAAATTTGATCGCTTTCCAAATTTCACAAGCAGCGGCTAATTCAGGACTCCATTTCGCAGCTTCACGGATAATTTCATTACCTTCACGAGCAAGGTCACGTCCCTCATTACGAGCTTGTACACACGCTTCTAAAGCTACACGGTTAGCTACAGCACCAGGTGCATTACCCCAAGGGTGTCCTAAAGTTCCGCCACCAAACTGTAGTACGGAATCATCTCCAAAGATCTCGGTCAGTGCAGGCATATGCCAAACATGAATACCACCTGAAGCTACAGGGATAACACCAGGCATAGATACCCAATCTTGAGTGAAGAAAATACCACGACTTCTGTCTTTTTCAATAAAATCATCACGTAATAAATCAACAAAACCTAAAGTCATCTCACGCTCACCTTCCAGCTTACCTACTACGGTACCAGAGTGAATATGGTCCCCACCAGACATACGTAGTGCTTTAGCTAGTACACGGAAATGGATACCATGGTTTTTCTGTCTATCAATAACCGCATGCATTGCACGGTGGATGTGAAGAAGTAGACCGTTGTCTCGGCAATAATGTGCTAAACTAGTATTTGCAGTGAATCCACCTGTTATGTAGTCATGCATAACAATAGGGACTCCCAATTCTCTAGCAAACACAGCTCTTTTGATCATTTCTTCACAAGTACCTGCTGTAGCATTTAGGTAATGCCCTTTAATTTCACCTGTTTCAGCTTGTGCTTTATAAATTGCTTCAGCACAGAAGCAGAAACGGTCTCTCCAACGCATAAATGGTTGTGAGTTTACGTTTTCATCATCCTTGGTAAAATCAAGTCCACCACGTAGACATTCATAAACCGCTCTACCGTAGTTTTTCGCAGATAATCCCAATTTTGGTTTGATGGTACATCCTAATAGAGGACGACCATACTTGTTCAATTTATCTCTCTCAACTTGGATCCCGTGAGGTGGTCCTTGGAAAGTTTTGGAATAAGCAGGAGGAATTCTCAAATCTTCCAGACGTAGAGCTCGTAAAGCTTTAAACCCAAATACGTTACCTACAATGGAAGTAAACATATTAGTAACAGAACCTTCTTCAAAAAGGTCTAATGGGTAAGCTACATAAGCAATATATTGATTTTCCTCTCCAGCAACAGGTTCGATATGGTAGCAGCGTCCTTTGTAACGATCAAGACTGGTAAGACCATCAGTCCACACAGTTGTCCATGTACCAGTAGAAGATTCCGCAGCTACTGCAGCCCCTGCTTCTTCAGGTGGAACTCCAGGTTGAGGAGTTACTCGGAATGCTGCCAAGATATCAGTATCTTTTGTCTCATACTCAGGAGTATAATAAGTCAATTTGTAATCTTTAACCCCAGCTTTGAATCCAACACTTGCTTTAGTCTCTGTTTGTGGTGACATAAGTCCCTCCCTACAACTCATGAATTAAGAATTCTCACAACGACAAGGTCTACTCGACATGGATTGGGCGTGAATGAAACATTTGAAAAGAAAAGAACTTCTTTTACAAATTTTTTGTTAATTCAAAATTATCAATTAATATTCTCAATTAATTAATAATACCATGTATTTGATTCGTCAAATACATCATTATTGTATACTCTTTGATATGTCTGGCGCAACCCAACCCTTGATTTGCAAGTTTGTAGTTTATCCCCTTCTTTGGTTTAGTTAAATGTCTTTCTTATCTAAATACTCAAAAAAATCCCTCTTGACAGTGATATATCTTGTATATGTAAATCCTAGATGTCAAAATTAGCCTAACTCATCCATCAAGTATAGTCTAACCCACAAAAGGGCAAAAATCCTTCTGAAAAAATAACTAAAATGAATAATGAGATCGAAAAAATCAATAATACATAGAGTTCAGGTTCGAATTACATAATTACATAACTTATAAAATAAGATATGATATGTATGGAATTCTCTATAATGGTAGATAAAGGAAACACACTTCTTCATCGTTCTTAGTTATCTTCATCTACTTTAGTTGAAAAAAGGATTGTGGTGAAACTTGAAAATTCATTCATTGAATGAGTAAATGATTGAATTAGATTCAGTTGGATGGTACCAACTAAATAAAGTGCTAACTTTCATTTATTATTGAATTAACCGATCAACTTGCTATCGGACATTTTTTTATTCGGAAATATAATATTCCATTCCAAAAAATTTCGACATATTTCACTTTATCATCATTATGCAAATAAATCCTACTACTTCTGGGACTGCGGTTTCACAATTGGAAGAAAAAAACCTAGGGCGTATTGCTCAAATTATTGGCCCAGTACTGGATGTCGTTTTTTCCCCGGGTAAATTGCCCAATATTTATAATGCCTTGGTAGTTCAAGGTCAAGATGCCGATGGTCAGGAAATTAAAGTGACTTGTGAGGTTCAGCAATTATTAGGAAATAATCGAGTTCGAGCTGTAGCTATGAGTGCTACAGATGGTCTAACGAGAGGAATGGATGTGATTGATACGGGAGCTCCTCTAAGCGTTCCAGTCGGTGGAGCCACTCTGGGACGAATTTTCAACGTTCTTGGTGAACCTGTTGATAATTTAGGTGCTGTAGATACTCGCACAACATCTCCTATTCATCGATCCGCACCCGCCTTTATCCAGTTAGATACGAAATTAGCAATCTTTGAAACCGGT